AAAAAAAAAATATCGGATTTTTAATGTATTCCATCAATCTAAGTGGAATAAGCAAACTTGATTCCTTCTTGATTAGTCAAATTCCAATGAAAACCACACAATTGAAAGAAACGAAATGTCGGAATTTGAGATTTATATGATCAATAAACTAAGGTTTTGTTGTTATCGACCATGGAATTCGACAGAAGCAATCATAAATAGATACGAATAGAGCAGGAAAGGGGGGAAATAAAAAAATAGTAGAGAAAAGTTATACAAAGTTATATACAAATCACTACCCCCCCCCTTGGTATTTCTTTAATTGAATTTCGTTTGATTAGGTCGAAGTTCCTTAAAAACTTCCGCCTTCTTTAAAATATCCTGAACAGTTCCTGTAGGTTGAGCACCCTTTTCAAGGAAATATAGAATAGCAGGAACATTTAAATAAGTTTGATTCTTCATTGGATCATAAAAACCCACTTTTCGAAGATCTTTTCCTTCTCTTCGGGATCGAACATCAATTACAACGATTCGATAGACGGCTCATTGGGATAGATGTAGATGAACAATACCCCCCCTAGAAACGTATAGGAAGTTTTCTCCTCGTACGGCTCGAGAAAAAATGATTTGATTCGAGGTTTTGTCTATGTATGGAATTCTAATAAACGACAAATGGGCCTAAAAAATCAATTAGACTATGATTTAAGTCTTTTTTTTCTTCTTCCTTCCTGAAAATGAAAAAGAAACCATTTGTACTCATAACTCAAGTTGGATAACTCTCAAATAGCTTAAAGGAAAAAATCTTTAATCAATTTCATTTATTGAGTGGTCTTTACCCCCTTTTGTTTGTCTCGTTAAAAATTCTATTTGGATTCTTCAGTCTTGATCCAGTTATTGAGACTATCGAGACAATTAAAATGGTGTTTCCTTGTTCTGGGATCCTTTATCTTTGTTTTAAATCATTGGGTTTAGACATTACTTCGGTGCTTCTTAATCCTTTCAAAATGGCAGCAACATACCCTTTTTGTGATTTCCTTCTATCAAAGAATCCTACGGACAGTAGATTTCCGCGTGATACACTTTGGATCGAAAAAGTTTGATCAATTCCAAGAAGTTTTGCTTTTGAATTGGAAACTTGCTCAAATTGGATCCTTTCCATTTCTATATCGAATATATCGAAGATATATTTACGAAGTTCTTCCAATTTATTGATTGGCATTAACCCTAGACCCTTGCCCTCCAGAAATGAATTAATCCTTTCTACTCGAGCTCCATCGTAGACTATTTACAACCCAACAAAATTCGAGTGGAACAGAACAAACGATGTCGAGCCAAGAGCACCTTCATTCCTATATAAATATAAAATAGCGGATGTAAAAATCCACAACGGATCTGTCCTTCAAGTCGCACGTTGCTTTCTACCACATCGTTTCAAACGAAGTTTTACCATAACATTCCTCTAATTTGGAACCGGTATGGAATTGATTCAATCGTGGAATCATGAATAGTCATTGGTTCGGTTGTACATAGACATCGTAATCTATACTTTTTCTTCTATATATGATATGTGTAAAGATTTTTCTGAAGAAGTCTTAGCAAGACACCGTCTTTAACATATAAAGAAATAGATAAACGAATAAATAAGTTCTTTTTGAGTCTGCAACTTCAAGTGATTCAATAGGATAGATTGACCTATTTCCTACTTTTTGAGTACCAAAGATTCAACTTACAAGGAATCATTCGAAATAGTTTTAATAACTATTTCGAATTGAAAAAGGTTCCTATTTAGACATCATTGGTTGATTTGAAGAAAATTGGACAGTAAGGATCACATTTGATCATCTTAGGAAAGATAAGTCTTTCTTTTTTAATTGACTCATCACTGATTTTAAATAGATAAATAGATCGCAGAAAAGAAGAAAGAAATCCCATTTTTTTCACGAGATGGATAAAAAAACTGATGTAAGATAAGATTTGAATCTTTATTCTTTTCATCTGATTGCGAAAATCAAAATCGAAAAAATAGGGAGGGTTTTCGTATCTATCAGATAGACTGAACAATTGTCACTGTTATAGATATTCTATAATACTTAATTTAACTAATTTAAGTTTAAATAATTTAAGGGATCCCAAACCCTTTTTCACAAAAATCGAAAGACCATTGTCATTGAAATAGAACGATACATACATATAAGCTAAACATTTCCTCATTTTATATGTATTTTGTTTAACATGGGATTGAGTAATATTTCAAGAATCGAATCTTGTCATAAAGTAAGATAGGATAAATCACCCCTGCCTCAATCCAATCGTTACATAGATCTACAATTCTTGATTATAGCCAAACACAAAATCAAATACCTAAATAAAATGAGATTAAAAGAAAATACATCGATTCCATAACATATATAAATATGTTATTTGATCTTTTGTTAATGAGATTTGGACAGACACAGATATTTAAATTAATACTGATTAGCTCCTATCCACTCCCCCATTCCTTCTATGGGAATAAGAGAGCATAAAAAAAAAGGAATCCTGATACGGGATGGTAAATGACTTGTCTAGTTACAAAGACAAACAATAAATCCACAAATTAAGTCAAGCTTTAGTCTAACCCACTAAGAGACTTAGTCCTATTGATTGAATTTAATTAGTACCAAGACTCGCTCTTGTTTTGAATTCAGAGATCTCGAGAAAAATAGAATTACTAATTAGACTCCCTCGTTTACGGGATAAATAATAAGAGATGGGGAATATAGATTCTTTTACATCTCGATTCAAAATACATCCATCATTGAAAATTCAAATAGATATGGGATGGAAAGTTTTTCTAAGTAACTAACTTCCCTAACCTAAATAGCAAAGGGAATGAGCATATGATGAAAAGCCCCAACTTTTTGGAATTCAAACTCTTTTGTTTTGATCCATGTTCTCATTTTACCTGATAAAAAATAGATTCAGGTCCAGCTGCGTGTCATTTGAACTCGATTCAGTTCAGTTTGTGAAAACTGATATGATTCATATAAGATAAAAAAGAATCGCATTCCATCTAACATTAGACTTTAAACAGAACGTTGTTCAAGAAAACAATCTTTATTCTAAAAAAACGGATATGGCTCTGGGACGGAAGGATTCGAACCTCCGAATAGCGGGACCAAAACCCGTTGCCTTACCACTTGGCCACGCCCCATTTCAATTTCTAATCTACACTAAGAAACAATAATATTGTTATTGGTTGTTTGTCAACTCCAGTCCAAATATCTATAGAATAGATTGTTACTAACTAGGATTTTGATCCATATAGATATAGAATTCAACTTAATTTATTGATCATTACATATAATTCAATTAAGATATTGTATGAAAGTATGATTTCTTCTATTCTCCTTTGAGAATTGGAGGATTTTTGATTGGGTGGGTTCAAAGAAAAAGAAGGATTTTTTGTATACCTTACTTACTTTCTTCCTTTTTCCTTATATCAATAACTCAATCAAAATGCAATTATCTCCAAGAACAAAATGTCTGTTATGCTTAATATCTTTAGTTTGATCTGTATTTGTCTTAATTCTGCCCTTTATTCGAGTAGTTTTTTCTTCGGCAAATTGCCCGAAGCCTATGCTTTTTTGAATCCAATCGTAGATGTTATGCCAGTCATACCTGTGCTTTTTTTTCTCTTAGCCTTTGTTTGGCAAGCTGCTGTAAGTTTTCGATGAGATCCTTAATAATATCCTAGAAAATTCATGATTTCTTCGAGAAAAAATTCTAACAATTGATAAAATAAGATAAGTTTTAGAGTCTGAACCCTCGATTCACACATTGAAATTCTTGGATAGTCACCATAAATCCGGCTTACCCCATTTCCTCCCCTTTTGACCTTTTTCCAGTGAAAGACCCTAACCCTTATTATATTAGGGTCTCCCACAATATCGAATTTGGATATGAAAGAAATTTTTGTTAATGAAAAACTCTTATTCCAAATGAATTTCTGACAATTCATTTCTATTTCTAGAAAAAACCTCATTTCTTGGTATCAAAATAGGATATGTGGTAGAAAAATGGAAGATCTATTCTCTTTTTTTTTCCAAAAAATCATCTTGGAGATTGTGTAATGCTTACTCTGAAACTCTTCGTTTATACCGTAGTGATATTTTTTGTTTCTCTCTTCATCTTTGGATTCCTATCTAATGATCCAGGACGTAATCCTGGACGTGAAGAATAAAACCCTAAAGGGTTTTGCCTTGGTTAATTTTCCAATTTTCTTAGGATTTTGATTTTATCTATTCCACACGTTTAATTAAGATTTGAAAAGTTTGAAAAAAAAAATCAACTCATCAACGGAAACGGAAAGAGAGGGATTCGAACCCTCGGTACGAATAACTCGTACAACGGATTAGCAATCCGACGCTTTAGTCCACTCAGCCATCTCTCCCAATTGAAAAAGATAATTATTACATTACACATAATGTAAGGAGTCTTTCTTTCTTTCTCTATTCTATAGAGATATACAAATCAGGAATTTTTTTTAGATAAAGAAAGGGCTCGAACGAGCAGCCTATAAATATAAAAAATTTAAATAAAAATAAAGAAAAAAAGAAGACATCTTTGTGTTGATTTTGTTCGAAAAGCCCTTCTTTTTCTGGTGGCCTGGCCTGGTCAGTACCTAGCCGGGCCCCTTTTTTTGTTCCAACGAATTATAGCTAAATAATGATTTATTTGATTTGAAAACAAAAATGCTTGTTATTTATTATATTCAATTGAATTGAAAATATTCAAGCAACAACAAAAAGAAGAAAGACTATTTACATTCTTTTTATTTTTCTATTTGAATTTTAGTTTCATTTTCGGAACTAAAAAAGAAACTGTCGATTTTTCCACAATGCATTTTTCTGTTATGATTTTTGTGTTTTTTGTGATCCATAGCTATCAAAACTTCTTCAGCAAAAGATAAAACTTTAGTTATTTAATTTAAATTAAATGAATCCTCTTTTCCAGAATCTCATTAAACTGGAACCCCACAC